GTTATTGTAGCTTATTGCAAAGCGTGGCATTGAAGCTGCTAAGATGGGCAGCCACGCACCCCAAAAACACAAAGATTTGGTCCTAACCTTACTGTTACTTTTTGCTAAACTTACACATGCAAGTATCAGCATACCAGTGAAAACACCCTAACAGTCCCCGCAAGACAAAAGGAGTTGATATCAGGCACACCATGATAGCCCAAAACATCTAGCTTCTTTGCCACACCCCCAAGGGCACCCCAGCAGTGATAAAAATTAAGCAATAAGCGCAAGCTTGACTTAGTTCATAGCAAAGAGGGCCGGTCAATCTTGTGCCAGCCACCGCGGTTATACAAGAAGCCCGAACTAACAAAAAATCGGCGTAAAATGTGACTAAAACTACTATCTAAAAAATTAAGGAGAACCCCCAACTTAACTGTAATACGTTAAAGTACACGGTTACCCCTATATGAAAATAACCCTAATATAACAGAACTATTTGAACTCACGATCGCTAAGACACAAACTGGGATTAGATACCCCACTATGCTTAGCCATAAACCCAGATATTTAACATACAAAAATATCCGCCAGAGAACTACGAGCAAAACGCTTAAAACTCTAAGGACTTGACGGTACCTTAAACCCCCTAGAGGAGCCTGTTCTATAATCGATAATCCACGATCCACCTCACCATCTCTTGCCAATACCGCCTATATATCGCCGTCGCCAGCTTACCCTCTGAAGGACATAAAAGTAAGCAAAATAACACAACAGCTAGCAAGTCAGGTCAAGATGTAGCTTACTGAGATGGAAGAAATGGGCTACATTTTCTAAACTAGAAATTATTTTACGGAAAGAACTATGAAACAAGTTCTACAAGCAGGATTTAGCAGTAAATGGGGATCAGAATGCCCAATTTAAGTCGGCCCTAAGATACGTACACACCGCCCGTCACCCTCCTCAAACAACCACTACTCATAAATAAACCACAATAACTAAAGTAGATGAGGTAAGTCGTAACAAGGTAAGTATACTGGAAGGTGTACTTGGAACACCAAAATATAGCTTAATCTATAAAGCACTCAGCTTACACCTGAAAGACGTCCACTATAAACGACTATTTTGAGCAATCAACCTAGCCCAACCAACAAACAAAATTACAACAATACAAAATTATCCCACCAAAACAAATCAAAACATTCTTCACTATCTTAGTATAGGAGATAGAAAAGATAACTGGAGCAATAGAGATAGTACCGCAAGGGAAAAATGAAAAACAATGAAATACCCATAGGCCCCAAAAAGCAAAGATTAACCCTTGTACCTTTTGCATCATGATTTAGCAAGCACCTCCAAGCAAAGAGACCTGAAGTCTGAAACCCCGAAACCAAGTGAGCTACTTAAAGGCAGCCCTATCAAGCAAAATCCGTCTCTGTGGCAAAAGAGTGGAGAGACCTATAAGTAGAGGTAAAAAGCCTAACGAACTTGGTGATAGCTGGTTGCTCAATAAAAGAATTTAAGTTCAACCTTAAACCTCCTACAAAACACCCCAAAGTAAAAAGAAAAGTTTAAGACATATTCAATTAGGGTACAGCCTAATTGAAAAAGGACACAACCTAAAATGGAGGATAAAATACTAAAACACATCGCCGTAGGCTTTAAAGCAGCCATCACCAAAGAAAGCGTCAAAGCTCTACCAACCACAAATAACAACATCAAATTTTTCCCCAAAAAACACTGAGCTATTCTACCCCAATAGAAGAACTAATGCTAAAATGAGTAACAAGAAGAACAAAACTTCTCTAACGCGCTAGCTTAAATCATAATAGACAAACTACTGATTATTAACACACATTATAAAACCAATAACACTTAAAACACCCTATAAACCAAACTGTTAACCCAACACAGGAGCGCACATAAGAAAGATTAAAACTTGTAAAAGGAACTAGGCAAACAAGTGAGCCCGACTGTTTACCAAAAACATAGCCCCTAGCAAAATACAAGTATTAGGGGTAATGCCTGCCCAGTGACATTGTTAAACGGCCGCGGTATCCTAACCGTGCAAAGGTAGCGTAATAACTTGTCTTTTAAATAAAGACTAGAATGAATGGCCAAACGAGGCTCCACCTGTCTCTTACAAATAATCAGTGAAATTGATCTTCCCGTGCAAAAGCAGGAATAACACTATAAGACGAGAAGACCCTGTGGAACTTCAAATATAAAATCAACTATAACTAACACCCACCTAATAGGCACTACACCAAATAGCATTGATTTTTATTTTCGGTTGGGGCGACCTCGGAGCAAAACAAAACCTCCGAAAAAGAAAACTATTCAAAACCTAGAACCACAATTCAAAGTGCTCCTAGCAAAACGATCCAATATATTTGATCAACGAACTAAGCTACCCCAGGGATAACAGCGCAATCTCATCCTAGAGTCCCTATCAACGATGAGGTTTACGACCTCGATGTTGGATCAGGACATCCTGATGGTGCAACCGCTATCAAGGGTTCGTTTGTTCAACGATTAACAGTCCTACGTGATCTGAGTTCAGACCGGAGCAATCCAGGTCGGTTTCTATCTATAACTTGAGTCTTTTCCAGTACGAAAGGACAGAAAAGACAAGGCCAATATCAAAAACAAGCCTTACCCTTACATTAGTGAAAACAACTCAACTAATAATAACCAAAAATCATAAAGCCCAAAAATAGGGCCAAATTGGGGTGGCAGAGCCAGGTATAAATGCAAAAGGCCTAAACCCTTTACCCAGGGGTTCAACTCCCCTTCCCAATTATGAAAATACTACTACCCAACCTTATAGCCCCACTAATATACATAATCCCAATCTTAATTGCCGTGGCCTTCTTCACCCTAATTGAACGAAAAATATTAGGCTACATACAACTTCGAAAAGGCCCAAACATCGTAGGACCATACGGACTACTACAACCAATAGCAGATGGAATAAAACTATTCATCAAAGAGCCAATCTATCCACTAAATTCATCAATCATACTATTTACTATCTCCCCAATTCTAGCCTTACTATTAGCCTTATCAATTTGACTTCCCCTTCCAATTCCATTTCCACTAGCCGACCTTAATCTAGGTATCCTATTCCTAATTTCTATATCCAGCCTTATAGTTTACTCGATCCTATGATCAGGCTGAGCCTCAAACTCAAAATACGCCCTAATAGGAGCCCTACGGGCAGTAGCCCAAACTATCTCATACGAAGTGACCCTAGGGGTCATCCTACTCTCCTTAACCCTCTTCTCAGGGGGCTTTAATATACAAACATTCATAATAACACAAGAACCAATATACCTAATATTCTCCTCCTGACCACTCATAATAATGTGATATATCTCCACACTAGCCGAAACCAACCGAGCACCATTTGATTTAGCCGAAGGAGAATCCGAACTCGTATCAGGATTCAATGTTGAATACGCTGCCAGCCCTTTCACCCTATTCTTCCTATCAGAATACTCAAACATCCTAATAATAAACACTTTAACCACTATCCTATTCCTAAACCCAGCCCACATCAACAGCACCCCAGAATTATTCTCCTTATCATTAATATCAAAAGTAATACTACTATCAGCAGGATTCCTATGAATCCGAGCCTCCTACCCACGATTCCGATACGACCAATTAATACACCTCCTGTGAAAAAACTTCCTCCCAATCACCCTAACACTATGCATCTGACATATCTCAATGCCAACTGCTCTATCAGGACTACCCCCAATACCATAGGACACGTGCCTGAACTAAAGGATCACCTTGATGAGGTGAACAATAGAGGTTAAAATCCCCTCGTCTCCTTAGAACAATAGGAATTGAACCTACACTAGAGAGATCAAAACTCCCCATACTCCCATTATACTACATTCTAGTAAAGTCAGCTAATCAAGCTCTTGGGCCCATACCCCGAAAATGTTGGTTAAAATCCTTCCTATACTACCTAATGAATCCATGCGCAACCACAATCATCACCACAAGCCTAATTATAGGCCCACTACTAACAATCTCTAGTAACCATTGAATTCTTGCATGAACAGGCCTAGAAATCAGCACCTTAGCCATTATCCCACTAATCGCCAAACAACACCACCCCCGAGCAATCGAAGCCGCAATTAAATACTTCTTAACACAAGCAAGTGCTTCAACACTAATCCTGTTCTCCAGTATTATTAATGCCTGAACATCAGGACAATGAGGTATCACACAAATGTCCAACAACATCTCATGTACAATTCTCACCGCAGCCCTAGCCATCAAACTAGGACTAGCCCCATTCCACTTTTGACTACCAGAAGTACTTCAAGGAGCCACTATAATAACAGCCCTAATCTTAACAACCTGACAAAAACTAGCACCACTATCCCTACTAGTAATAACCGCCCAATCTATAAACACACCACTAATAGTTACCCTAGGACTAACATCTACCCTTATCGGTGGATGAAGCGGACTTAACCAAACCCAACTACGAAAAATTATAGCATTTTCCTCTATTGCCCACCTAGGCTGAATAGCTACAATCCTTACTCTATCCCCAAAACTCATACTACTTACATTCTACACATACACTATCATAACCTCCACAATATTCTTAATAATCAAACTTCTAGAAACAAACAAAATTTCCATAATAATAACATCATGAACAAAGCTCCCAACACTAAACACTATAATAATATTAACCCTTATGTCACTAGCAGGACTACCACCACTAACAGGATTCACACCTAAATGACTAATCATTCAAGAATTAGCTAAACAAAACATACCCATTATTGCCACTATAATAGCCCTTCTATCCCTACTCAACCTATTCTTCTACCTACGAATCTCATACTATGCAACCATTACATTACCTCCAAACTCTATCAACTACCCACAACAATGACGACACAAAACCAACCAAAAACACTACCTTGCCCCAATAACCACCCTATCTACCACCCTACTTCCAATCACACCTACCCTACTAACTATTATCTAGAAACTTAGGATTAAACTCGCAAAACCGGAGGCCTTCAAAGCCTCAAACAAGAGACATATAAACCTCTTAGTTTCTGTTAAGACCTATAAGACTCTACCTTATATCTCATGAATGCAACTCAAACACTTTAATTAAGCTAAGGCCTTAGCTAGACAAATGGGCCTTGATCCCATAACAATTTAGTTAACAGCTAAACACCCAATCCAGCGGGCTTTTGCCTACCTTTTCCCGCTCTATAAAAAGCGGGAAAACCCCGACACTAACAAAAGTGTATCTCCAAATTTGCAATTTGGCGTGAACTTCACCACAGGGTTTGATAAGAAGAGGAATTAAACCCCTGTAAAAAGGTCTACAGCCTAACGCTTCTACATTCAGCCATCTTACCTGTGTTTTTAACCCGCTGATTTTTTTCTACCAACCATAAAGATATTGGCACCTTATACTTGATCTTTGGAGCCTGAGCAGGAATAGTAGGTATAGCACTAAGCCTATTAATTCGTGCAGAATTAAGCCAACCCGGAACTCTCTTGGGGGATGACCAAATTTATAACGTCATTGTCACAGCCCACGCCTTTGTTATAATTTTCTTCATAGTCATACCAATCATAATCGGAGGCTTCGGAAACTGACTTGTACCATTAATAATCGGAGCGCCAGACATGGCATTTCCGCGTATAAATAATATAAGTTTCTGACTTCTACCACCATCCCTACTGCTACTGCTAGCCTCATCAGGAATTGAAGCAGGCGCAGGCACAGGCTGAACTGTATACCCACCACTAGCTGGAAACTTAGCCCATGCCGGTGCCTCCGTAGACCTAACTATTTTTTCCCTACATCTGGCAGGCGTATCATCAATTCTAGGGGCTATTAATTTTATCACTACAGCAATTAATATAAAATCCCCGGCCATATCACAATACCAAACACCCCTATTCGTATGATCGGTACTTATTACAGCCGTCCTATTACTACTCTCACTACCAGTACTTGCTGCAGGTATTACTATACTACTTACAGACCGAAACCTAAATACAACTTTTTTTGATCCTTCTGGAGGAGGGGACCCAATCTTGTACCAACACTTATTCTGATTTTTCGGTCATCCTGAGGTATACATCTTAATCTTACCCGGATTTGGCATAATTTCTCATATTGTTACCTATTATGCCGGCAAAAAAGAACCATTCGGATATATAGGAATAGTTTGAGCAATAATATCCATCGGATTCCTCGGCTTTATTGTATGAGCCCATCATATATTCACCGTGGGGATAGATGTAGACACTCGAGCCTACTTTACATCAGCAACAATAATCATCGCTATTCCAACAGGAGTAAAAGTATTTAGCTGATTAGCTACCCTACATGGAGGAATGATTAAATGAGATGCTGCTATACTATGAGCACTAGGCTTTATCTTCTTATTTACTATCGGAGGCCTCACAGGCATTGTACTAGCTAACTCATCCTTAGACATTGTACTACATGACACCTACTATGTAGTAGCACACTTCCACTACGTACTCTCTATAGGGGCCGTATTCGCCATTATAGCAGGATTCACCCATTGATTCCCTCTTTTTACTGGATATTCACTACACCAAACTTGAGCAAAAGTCCACTTCGTAGTAATGTTTGCAGGGGTCAATATAACATTTTTTCCACAACATTTCCTAGGCCTAGCCGGAATACCACGACGCTACTCTGACTACCCAGATGCGTATACCCTATGAAATTCTATCTCATCAATCGGATCTTTAATTTCCCTAGCAGCAGCAATCATAATAATGTTCATCATCTGAGAAGCATTCTCTTCAAAACGAAAAGTAATAACAGCCGAACTTACATCTACCAACGTAGAGTGATTGCACGGTTGTCCACCTCCACACCACACCTATGAAGAACCAGCCCACGTACAAATCCAAGAAAGGAGGGAATCGAACCCCCTTAAACTAGTTTCAAGCCAATCACATAACCTTTATGTTTCCTTCTTAAGACGTTAGTAAAATACATTACCTAACCTTGTCAAGGTTAAATTATAGGTTTAGACCCTTTACGACTTAGTGGCACATCCATTTCAGCTAGGCTTTCAAGATGCAATATCACCTATTATAGAAGAATTACTCCATTTTCATGATCATACCCTAATAATCGTATTTTTAATTAGCACTCTTGTACTTTACATTATTACCCTAATAATAACAACCAAGCTAACATACACCAATACCATAAATGCCCAAGAAGTAGAAATAATTTGAACTATCCTACCAGCTATTGTCCTAATCACTATTGCACTACCATCCCTACGAGTCCTTTACCTAATAGACGAAATTAACAACCCACATCTAACTATTAAAGCCATAGGACATCAATGGTACTGGACATATGAGTATACCGATTACGAAAACCTTGAATTTGATTCTTATATAACCCCAACCCAAGACCTCCCAAACGGATACCTACGACTACTAGAAGTAGACCATCGCATGGTAATACCAATAGAGTCCCCAGTCCGAATATTAATTTCAGCTGAAGACGTCCTACACTCATGAGCAGTCCCATCGCTGGGCATAAAAGCAGATGCAATTCCGGGACGACTAAACCAATCAACCTTTATCACTACACGCCCAGGAGTATTCTACGGACAATGCTCAGAAATCTGCGGGGCTAACCATAGCTTTATACCAATCGTAGTAGAATCTGTACCACTAAAACACTTTGAAACCTGATCTTCACTAATACTACCATAACCTCCACACTAAGAAGCTAAACAGGGTAGCGCTAGCCTTTTAAGTTAGAAAAGGGAGCCTCCAACTCTCCTTAGTGATATGCCTCAACTAAACCCGGACCCATGATTCCTAGTCCTCACATCCACATGACTAACATACACTATCATCCTTCAACCAAAAATCTTATCTTATTTACCAACAAACACCCCCAGCCAAGACAACAAAAATAATAAAATCATCAATGCAAAACCATGAACCTGACCATGAACCTAATACTATTTGATCAATTCATAAGCCCGCAAATCCTAGGGATTCCATTAATCATTTTAGCTCTACTTACACCATCAATCATATTCCCAACACAAAACAACCGCTGACTAACTAACCGCCTCTCAACTCTACAACTATGAGCAATTAATTCATTTACAAAACATTTAATATTACCAATGAGTAAAACAGGACATAAATGATCCATCATCCTAACATCATTAATAGTTTTACTCCTAACAATTAACCTACTAGGACTGCTACCATACACATTTACCCCTACCACCCAACTCTCTATAAATATAGGATTAGCTATTCCAATATGAATAGCCACAGTACTTACAGGCCTACGAAATCAATTAACAACATCACTAGGACACCTACTACCAGAAGGAACCCCAACCCCACTAACCCCAATCCTCATTATAATCGAAACAATCAGCCTCTTTATTCGACCCTTAGCCCTAGGTGTCCGACTTACAGCTAATCTAACAGCCGGCCACTTATTAATCCAACTCATCTCTATCTCATTACTAGCTTTACTAAAAACAACAATAACCTTATCTATCTTAACTATAACCATCCTTCTCTTACTAACAATTTTAGAGCTGGCAGTAGCCATAATCCAAGCTTACGTATTTGTTTTACTACTAAGCCTTTACTTACAAGAAAACATCTAATGGCCCACCAAACACATGCCTACCATATAGTAGATCCAAGCCCATGACCACTGACAGGTGCAGCAGCAGCATTACTAATAACCTCAGGACTCGCAATATGATTCCACTACAATTCAATACTACTAATAACCCTAGGTATATCAATCATACTACTCACAATATTCCAATGATGACGAGATATTGTACGAGAAGGAACCTTCCAAGGACACCATACTACTCCAGTACAAAAAGGCTTACGATATGGCATAATCCTATTCATCACATCAGAAGTATTCTTCTTCATCGGATTCTTCTGAGCTTTTTACCACTCAAGCCTAGCTCCAACACCAGAACTAGGAGGATGTTGACCCCCAACAGGAATCACACCACTAAACCCATTTGAAGTACCACTACTAAACACAGCAGTCCTATTAGCTTCAGGCGTAACAATCACCTGAGCCCACCATAGCCTAATAGAAGCCAACCGAAATCAAACCATCCAAGCCCTCGGCCTTACTGTCCTACTTGGCTTATACTTCACAATTCTACAAGCCATGGAGTACTACGAAGCCCCCTTTACAATTGCTGATGGTGTATACGGCTCTACATTCTTTGTTGCAACAGGCTTCCATGGATTACATGTTATTATTGGCTCAACATTCTTAACCGTATGCCTATTACGACAAATTAAGTACCACTTCACCTCTACCCATCATTTTGGATTTGAAGCAGCTGCTTGATATTGACATTTCGTAGATGTTGTATGACTATTCCTATATGTATCAATCTACTGATGAGGTTCATACTTTTCTAGTATAACAGTACAAGTGACTTCCAACCACTAAGTTTTAGCTTTAATCCTAAAGAAAAGTAATGAATGTAATAGTCTCGATTACAACCATCTCTTTGACTATCTCTACAATCTTAATAATACTAAATTACTGAACCACATTAATTAATCCTAATAATGAAAAACTAGCCCCATATGAGTGTGGATTTGACCCACTAAAATCTGCCCGCCTACCATTCTCAATCCGATTCTTTCTTAGTAGCAATTTTATTTCTCCTATTTGACTTAGAAATTGCACTACTACTCCCACTACCATGAGCCATTCAACTCCCACACCCACTCTACTCCTTCACATGAGCTTTCATCATCCTGTTCATACTAGGGCTGGGCCTTGCTTATGAATGGGACCAAGGAGGCCTAGAATGGGCAGAATAAATAGCTAGTCCAATAAAAGACCACTAATTTCGACTTAGTCAATCGTGATTAAACTTCACGGCTATTAAATGACCCCTACACATTTCAGCTGTTACTCCGCCTTTATTATTAACATCATAGGCCTTTCACTGCACCGAACTCACCTGGTATTAACCCTACTATGCCTTGAAGGAATAATACTATCCCTATTTATCTCCCTATCAGTATGACCCATCCAACTTCAAGTATCCTCATTTATGCCTACACCAATGCTAATATTATCCTTCTCAGCCTGCGAAGCAGGCATAGGCTTATCACTACTAGTAGCATCCTCACGAACCCACGGATCAAACTACTTACAAAACCTAAATCTGTTACAATGTTAAAAATTATTATCCCAACAATCCTACTACTTCCAACAATCACATTTTGTAAACCAAAACAACTATGACCCACTTCATTAACCTACAGCTTCGGAATTGCTCTTTTAAGCCTACAATTATTCAAGCCATCCATAGAACTAATAACCTTCTCCAACCACTACTTAGGGGTAGATCGAATCTCGGCTCCACTACTCGTTCTATCATGCTGACTTACCCCATTAATAATCCTAGCAAGCCAAAACCACCTAACCTCAGAGCCAATTTCACGAAAACGAACCTTCATAACCACTATTACTTTTCTACAAATCTCACTAATTTTAGCCTTCTCAACCACAGAATTAATTATATTCTTCATCGCATTCGAAACTACATTAATCCCAACACTAGTAATTATTACGCGCTGAGGCAACCAAATAGAACGATTAAATGCTGGAACCTACTTCCTATTCTACACCCTTATCGGCTCTCTACCCCTGCTAGTAGCCCTATCATATATACAAACCCAAAATGGCACCCTATCCACCCTTATAATACAACTTAACCAGCCTACAATAATAACCTCATGAGCCCATTCAATATGATGATTCGCACTATTAACTGCCTTTATAATTAAAATACCCTTATATGGATTACACTTATGACTGCCAAAAGCACATGTAGAGGCCCCAATTGCAGGGTCAATAATCCTAGCAGCAGTATTACTAAAACTAGGAGGATACGGCATCATTCGCATTATACTCACACTAAATCCACTATCAAAAACATTATCATACCCATTCATAGCAATAGCCCTATGAGGAGTAATTATAACTAGCTCAATCTGCCTACGCCAGACAGACCTAAAGTCATTAATTGCTTACTCATCTGTAAGCCACATAGGCCTGGTCATTGCTGCAACACTAACACAAACCCAATGATCTTATACTGGCGCTATTACACTCATAATCGCCCATGGCCTAACATCATCCATACTCTTTTGTCTAGCCAACACTAACTACGAACGAACCCACAGCCGAATATTACTCCTTACTCAAAACATACAATTACTACTACCATTAATAGGACTATGATGACTCCTAGCAAGCCTAACTAATATAGCTCTACCACCAACTATCAACCTAATAGGGGAATTAACAATCATTGCCTCACTATTTAACTGATCAAACATTACTATCCTAATAACAGGACTAGGAACACTAATTACTGCCACTTACACCTTGTACATGCTAATTACAACACAATGGGGAGAAACCCCATCATATGTGAAAACAACCCCCCCAACCCATACACGAGAACATCTCCTCATAACACTACACATTCTACCAATAATACTACTGATAATGAAACCAGAACTAATCTGAGGAAACTTCTACTGTTAATATAGTTTCAAAAAACATTAGACTGTGGCTCTAAAGACAGGAGTTCAAATCTCCTTATTAACCGAGGGAGGTGGCCCACAATAAGAACTGCTAATTCCTACATCTGAGACTAACCCCTCAGCTCCCTTACTTTTAAAGGACAGAAGTAATCCACTGGTTTTAGGAACCACCCACCTTGGTGCAATTCCAAGTAAAAGTACAATGATCCTATTAACAAACTCTATATTCCTCCTCACACTATTAACACTGATACTACCTCTAGCAACACCCGTATACCCAACCATAAAAACTGCTGTAAAAACAGCATTCTTCACCGCCTTAACTCCACTAATTATATTCATCTCCCTAGATATCGAATCAATTATTACTAACCTCAACTGATCACATACATCCACATTTAATATCTCTATAAGCTTCAAATTTGACCAATACTCAATAATATTCGTACCAATTGCCCTATATGTTACATGATCTATCTTAGAATTTACCCACTGATATATATCCACAGACCCGCACATCACAAAATTCTTCAAGTATCTACTAATCTTCCTAGTAGCTATAATAACCCTAGTAACAGCCAATAACATATTCCAATTCTTCATTGGCTGAGAAGGAGTAGGAATCATATCCTTCCTGCTAATCGGATGATGACGAGGGCGAGCAGAAGCAAACTCATCAGCCTTACAAGCCATTATCTACAACCGCATAGGTGACATTGGACTAATTCTTAGCATATCATGACTAGCAATAAACACAAACACCTGAGAACTACAACAAATAATTACCAACACCAACCCCACTCCACTACTTCCTCTTCTTGGCCTTATCCTAGCTGCAACAGGAAAATCAGCCCAATTCGGCCTACACCCATGGCTGCCAGCAGCCATAGAAGGTCCAACCCCAGTCTCAGCACTACTACACTCTAGCACCATAGTTGTAGCAGGCATCTTCCTACTTATTCGAGTGCACCCCATCCTAACTACAAACGACTCAGCCCTAACCATCTGCCTATGTCTAGGGGCCATCACTACCTTATTCACAGCATTTTGTGCCCTAACCCAAAATGACATTAAAAAAATCATTGCCTTCTCCACATCAAGCCAACTAGGCCTTATAATAGTAACTATTGGCCTAGACCAACCACAACTAGCCTTCCTACACATCTCAATACACGCATTTTTTAAAGCTATACTATTCCTATGTTCCGGCTCCATTATCCACAACCTCAATGACGAACAAGACATTCGAAAAATAGGAGGACTACACAAACCCCTACCAATTACCTCTTCATGCTTGACCATCGGCAGCATAGCACTCATAGGCATACCATTTATAACCGGATTCTACTCCAAAGACACCATCATTGAAACCATAAATACATCATATCTAAACGCCTGAGCCCTATTCCTAACACTGATTGCAACCTCATTTACTGCCGTCTACAGCCTACGAATTATAACATTCGTACAAATAGGCCTCCCCCGATATTGCCCCACAACATTACTAAACGAAAATAACCCAACAATCACTAACCCGATTACTCGCTTAGCTGCAGGCAGCATCATCGCTGGACTAATTATTTCATTAAACATTATACCACTAAAAACTGCCCCAACAACAATACCAACCTACATCAAAATTACAGCGTTGATAGTAACAATCCTCGGACTGCTAATAGCTCTAGAACTAACAACAATAACTAACAAAATAATAAAAAAACCCTCTAGCATCCACAACTTCTCCAACTCACTAGCCTACTTCAACATCCTAACCCACCGCCTACTCCCAATAACCAACCTAAAATTTAACCAAAACATTGCAACCAACCTAATCGACATATCCTGGTACGAAAATATCGGCCCAAAAGGCCTAATTAAACCACAAATCACCTTAATCACACTTATCTCCTCGTCACAAAAAGGCCTTATTAAAATTTATATAACTTCATTCATCCTATCAATTATACTATTACTACTAATAACCCTGTCCTAATTGCACGAAGCACTACACGAGAAAGACCATAAACCAACTCCAACACAACAAATAATGTTAACAATAATCCCCAACCAGCAATCAAAAGCACACTACCACCAAAACCATAAAACCATGAAACCCCACTAAAATCTAAACGAATAACAAATAGCCCATCAGCATCAACAGTACTATTACCAAAATCCTCCATACCCCACCAAGAATAATCTGTCAATATGAGCCACAGAACACAAACCAAATAACATAACCCATAAATAACCACATCCAAAGTTCCCCAACCCGCAGGATAAGGCTCCGCTGCCAACGCACATGAATAAGCAAAAATAACCAACATCCCGCCCAGATAGATCATAAACAAAATCAAAGAAACAAAAGACCCACCTATCCCAACCAACATCCCACATCCAAAAGCCGAACCCAAAACCAAACTAAATACCCCATAATAAGGAGAAGAACTACAAGAAACACCAACCATCCAGAAAACAAAACAAAACCCAAACAAAAACATAAAATACATCATAATTCTTGCCTGGATTAAACCAAGACCTATGGTCTGAAAAACCACCGTTGTATTCAACTACAAAAACATTAATGACCACAAATTTACGAAAAACTCACCCGATAATAAAAATCATTAACAACTCGTTCATTGATCTACCAAGCCCCTCTAACATCTCTGCTTGATGAAACTTCGGATCACTACTAGGCATCTGCCTAACCCTACAAATTATTACCGGAATCTTCCTAGCAATACACTACTCACCAAACATCTCACTAGCATTTTCATCAGTAGCCCATATCTCCCGAGATGTACAATACGGATGACTCATCCGAAATATACACGCCAACGGAGCCTCCATTTTCTTTATATGTATTTACCTTCACATCGGCCGAGGACTTTACTACGGCTCATATCTACATAAAGAAACCTGAAACACAGGAATTATACTATTACTCCTAGTTATAGCCACCGCATTTATGGGTTACGTCCTACCCTGAGGCCAAATATCATTTTGAGGGGCCACCGTTATCACTAATTTACTCTCAGCAACCCCCTATATTGGCAACACCTTAGTACAATGAATCTGGGGGGGCTTCTCAGTAGACAATGCCACCCTAACCCGATTCTTCACCCTCCACTTCCTACTACCCTTTGCTATCATTGGACTAGCAATAATACACCTTCTTTTCCTACATGAAACTGGATCAAACAACCCAACAGGATTAAACTCAGACACTGACAAAATTCCATTCCACCCATACTTCTCCTACAAAGACCTACTAGGACTAATCTTAATACTAACCATTCTACTAGCCCTAACATTATTCTCTCCAAACCTCCTAGGAGACCCGGACAACTTTACACCAGCTAACCCCCTATCAACCCCCCCTCACATCAAACCAGAATGATACTTCCTATTCGCCTATGCAATCCTACGATCCATCCCAAACAAACTTGGAGGCGTCCTCGCTCTCTTATTTTCCATCCTAGCATTATTCCTAACACCAACCCTTCACACATCAAAACAACGCTCAACTATATTTCGACCCTTAAACCAAATCCTTTTCTGATGCTTAACAGCCAACCTGCTAGTACTCACATGAATTGGAGGCCAACCAGTCGAAAACCCATTCATTACCATTGGCCAAATAGCCTCAATCTCATACTTCACAATTCTTCTCATCCTTATACCCATAGCAGGAACAATTGAAAACAAAATATTATACTCAAAATATTCTAGTAGCTTAATATAAAGCATTGGTCTTGTAAACCAAAGATTGAAAACCACAATTTTCCTAGAGTAATCAAAAGAGAAAGACTCAAACCTCATCCCCGACCCCCAAAGCCGGGATTTTTATTAAACTATCTTCTGATAAATACACTTAACACCTCTCCCGTGCCCAACAGAGAAATGTCCATATATCCTCCCTATGTATTATCGTACATTCATTTTTTTACCTCTAGCATATCACCAGTAATATTACTGCTTAATTTTATCAAAGACATATAATTAAGGTTAGAATATAAATTCTTGAGGTATAAACATTATTCAGGTAATATTAAATTAATGGTTTAAGGACATAAACTTAAATTCCTGATTAACACCATGAATGTGGTTACAGTATTAGGTTATCTCTTAATTTACCTAGTCACGAGAAATAAGCAACCCTTGTAAGTAAGATACTACATTACCAGTTTCAAGCCCATTGTAATGATGGCGTACATAACTGATCTATTCTGGCCTCTGGCTGTTTTTTCAAGCACATAATATTAATGAAGTTCATTCGTTTCTCTTTAAAAGACCTCTGGTTATATGTGTTCTATACATTTAATTTATAACCTGACATACCTTGCTTTTAAATGCATATAGTAGTTCTCTTTTTCTCTTTCTGTCTTCAGGCCCACATAACTGATACCTGCCAACTAAGTGAAACTGGACTTACGTTCAAATTGATTGGTCTTGCAAAGTATTGATATGGTATTATTCAGTTAATGCTTGTAGGACATATAATTTTATAAAAATCTACGACACTAAATCCAAACCTAATTCCTAATCTTAATCTCAATCAACCTTAATCTTAACTCAATGTATATTTTTAACCTAAACCCCCCCACCCCCCATTAAAACTAACACTAACCTAAATAGTTGCTTACTTCTCGTCAAACCCCAAAATCCGAGAACAACTAAAACGGCACAAATGCTAGTCATGATGATACAACGTGAAAACAAGTATCCAAACACTAAACAATCTTAATCAGTACGATAAACCTCTCCCAACCCATACAGCCCACTTCTATTATTATATTATAATGTCATTCATTCTTAAACTTCTTTTTCACGCCACTCACATAACCGTATTTTTATACTGTATTATTTATCAGGGCGCTCTTCTACTAAAGGAGTGTATTACTTTGCTATTTCTATTATTATATTATAATGTCATTCATTCTTAAACTTCTTTTTCACGCCACTCACATAACCGTATTTTTATACTGTATTATTTATCAGGGCGCTCTTCTACTAAAGGAGTGTATTACTTTGCTATTTCTATTATTATATTATAATGTCATTCATTCTTAAACTTCTTTTTCACGCCACTCACATAACCGTATTTTTATACTGTATTATTTATCAGGGCGCTCTTCTACCAAAGGAGTGTATTACTTTGCTATTTCTATTATTATATTATAATGTCATTCATTCTTAAACTTCTTTTTCACGCCACTCACATAACCGTATTTTTATACTGTATTATTTATCAGGGCGCTCTTCTACTAAAGGAGTGTATTACTTTGCTATTTCTATTATTATATTATAATGTCATTCATTCTTAAACTTCTTTTTCACGCCACTCACATAACCGTATTTTTATACTGTATTATTTATCAGGGCGCTCTTCTACTAAAGGAGTGTATTACTTTGCTATTTCTATTATTATATTATAATGTCATTCATTCTTAAACTTCTTTTTCACGCCACTCACATAACCGTATTTTTATACTGTATTATTTATCAGGGCGCTCTTCTACCAAAGGAGTGTATTACTTTGCTATTTCTATTATTATATTATAATGTCATTCATTCTTAAACTTCTTTTTCACGCCACTCACATAACCGTATTTTTATACTGTATTATTTATCAGGGCGCTCTTCTATTAGAAGAATGTATTACTTTAGCCATTCTTGGATTGTACTTCAAATTCCCACTATACTACTTTCCCTTCGACAAACTAATGCACCTCATAACACTCCTCAGCTTACTACTAATATACCTCATCATTCTCATTCTATGATTACTATGGCAGTTTACCCTTGCCATCTACCATGTCTTCTTCGTACCCTACCCCTACCTCACTACTATCACTATCACTATTATCACCATAACTATTATTTACATCACGTTATTCTAGCTTAATATAAAGCATTGGTCTTGTAAACCAAAGATTGAAAACCACAATTTTCCTAGAGTAATCAAAAGAGAAAGACTCAAACCTCATCCCCGACCCCCAAAGCCGGGATTTTTATTAAACTATCTTCTGATAAATACACTTAACACCTCTCCCGTGCCCAACAGAGAAATGTCCATATATCCTCCCTATGTATTATCGTACATTCATTTTTTTACCTCTAGCATATCACCAGTAATATTACTGCTTAATTTTATCAAAGACATATAATTAAGGTTAGAATATAAATTCTTGAGGTATAAACATTATTCAGGTAATATTAAATTAATGGTTTAAGGACATAAACTTAAATTCCTGATTAACACCATGAATGTGGTTACAGTATTAGGTTATCTCTTAATTTACCTAGTCACGAGAAATAAGCAACCCTTGTAAGTAAGATACTACATTACCAGTTTCAAGCCCATTGTAATGATGGCGTACATAACTGATCTATTCTGGCCTCTGGCTGTTTTTTCAAGCACATAATATTAATGAAGTTCATTCGTTTCTCTTTAAAAGACCTCTGGTTATATGTGTTCTATACATTTAATTTATAACCTGACATACCTTGCTTTTAAATGCATATAGTAGTTCTCTTTTTCTCTTTCTGTCTTCAGGCCCACATAACTGATACCTGCCAACTAAGTGAAACTGGACTTACGTTCAAATTGATTGGTCTTGCAAAGTATTGATATGGTATTATTCAGTTAATGCTTGTAGGACATATAATTTTATAAAAATCTACGACACTAAATCCAAACCTAATTCCTAATCTTAATCTCAATCAACCTTAATCTTAACTCAATGTATATTTTTAACCTAAACCCCCCCACCCCCCATTAAAACTAACACTAACCTAAATAGTTGCTTACTTCTCGTCAAACCCCAAAATCCGAGAACAACTAAAACGGCACAAATGCTAGTCATGATGATACAACGTGAAAACAAGTATCCAAACACTAAACAATCTTAATCAGTACGATAAACCTCTCCCAACCCATACAGCCCACTTCTATTATTATATTATAATGTCATTCATTCTTAAACTTCTTTTTCACGCCACTCACATAACCGTATTTTTATACTGTATTATTTATCAGGGCGCTCTTCTACTAAAGGAGTGTATTACTTTGCTATTTCTATTATTATATTATAATGTCATTCATTCTTAAACTTCTTTTTCACGCCACTCACATAACCGTATTTTTATACTGTATTATTTATCAGGGCGCTCTTCTACTAAAGGAGTGTATTACTTTGCTATTTCTATTATTATATTATAATGTCATTCATTCTTAAACTTCTTTTTCACGCCACTCACATAACCGTATTTTTATACTGTATTATTTATCAGGGCGCTCTTCTACCAAAGGAGTGTATTACTTTGCTATTTCTATTATTATATTATAATGTCATTCATTCTTAAACTTCTTTTTCACGCCACTCACATAACCGTATTTTTATACTGTATTATTTATCAGGGCGCTCTTCTACTAAAGGAGTGTATTACTTTGCTATTTCTATTATTATATTATAATGTCATTCATTCTTAAACTTCTTTTTCACGCCACTCACATAACCGTATTTTTATACTGTATTATTTATCAGGGCGCTCTTCTATTAGAAGAATGTATTACTTTAGCCATTCTTGGATTGTACTTCAAATTCCCACTATACTACTTTCCCTTCGACAAACTAATGCACCTCATAACACTCCTCAGCTTACTACTAATATACCTCATCATTCTCATTCTATGATTACTATGGCAGTTTACCCTTGCCATCTACCATGTCTTCTTCGTACCCTACCCCTACCTCACTACTATCACTATCACTATTATCACCATAACTATTATTTACATCAC